CAACCGGGATCAATTTCCTTACGATACTTAGTTGACATTCATCAAAAGGATCTAATGAATTATGAGTTCAATAGATCCTGTTTAGCAGAAAGACGGATATTCCTTGCTCATTATCAGACAATCACTTATTCACAAACCTCGTGTGGGGCTCATAGTTTTCATTCCCCATCTCCTCATGGAAAACCCTTTTCGCTCCGCTTAGCCCTATCCCCTTCTAGAGGTATTTTAGTGATAGGTTCTATAGGAACTGGACGATCCTGTTTGGTCAAATACCTAGCGACAAACTCCTATGTTCCTTTCATTACGGTATTTCCGAACAAGTTCCTGGATGACAAGCCTAAAGGTTATCTTATTGATGATATCGATATTGATGATAGTGACGATATTGATGATGACCTTGATCTTGCTATTGATATGGAGCTGCTAATTATGACGAATGTGCTAACTATGTATATGACGCCGAAAATAGACCCATTTGATATCACCCTTCAATTCGAATTAGCAAAAGCAATGTCTCCTTGCATAATATGGATTCCAAACATTCATGATCTGCATGTGAATGAGTCGAATTACTTATCCCTCGGTCTATTAGAGAACTATCTCTCCAGGGATTGTGAAAGATGTTCCACTGGAAAGATTCTTGTTATTGCTTCGACTCATATTCCCCAAAAAGTGGATCCCGCTCTAATAGCTCCGAATAAATTAAATACATGCATTAAGATACGAAGGCTTCTTCTTCCACAACAACGAAAGCACTTTTTCATTCTTTCATATACTAGGGGATTTCACTTGGAAAAGAAGATGTTCCATACTAACGGATTCGGGTCCATAACCATTGGTTCCAATGCGCGAGATCTTGTAGCACTTATCAATGAGGCCCTATCAATTAGTATTACACAGAAGAAATCCATTATAGAAACTAATACAATTAGATCAGCTCTTCATAGAAAAACTTGGGATTTTCGATCCCAGATAAGATCGGTTCAGGATCATGGGATCCTTTTCTATCAGATAGGAAGGGCTGTTACACAAAATGTACTTCTAAGTAATTGCCCCATAGATCCTATATCTATCTATATGAAGAAGAAATCATGTAAGGGAGGGGATTCTTATTTGTACAAATGGTACTTCGAACTTGGAACGAGCATGAAGAAATTCACGATACTTCTTTATCTTTTGAGTTGTTCTGCCGGATCGGTCGCTCAAGATCTTTGGTCTTCATCCAGATACGATGAAAAAAATTGGATCACTTCTTATGGATTCGTTGAGAATGATTCTGATCTAGTTCATGGCCTATTACTATTATTACTATTAGAAGTAGAAGGCGCTCTGGCTCTGGCGGGATCCTCACGGACAGAAAAATATTGCAGTCAGTTTGATAATAATCGAGTGACATTACTTCTTCGGTCCGAACCAAGGAATCAGTTAGATATGATGCAAAATGGATCTTGTTCTATCGTTGATCAGAGATTTCTATATGAAAAATACGAATCGGAGTTTGAAGAAGGGGAAGGGGCCCTCGATCCGCAACAGATAGAGGAGGATTTATTCAATCACATAGTTTGGGCTCCTAGAATATGGCGCCCTTGTGGCAATCTATTTGATTGTATCGAAAGGCCCACTGAATTGGGATTTCCCTATTGGACTGGGTCATTTCGGGGTAAATGGATCATTTATCATAAAGAGGATGAGCTTCAAGAGAATGATTCGGAGTTCTTGCAGAGTGGAACCATGCAGTACCAGACACGAGATAGATTTTCCAAAGAACAAGGCTTTTTTCGAACAAGCCAATTCATTTGGGACCCTGCGGATCCATTCTTTTCCCTATTCAAAGATCAGCCCTCTGCCTCTGTGTTTTCACGTCGAGAATTCTTTGCAGATGAAGAGATGTCAAAAGGGCTTATTGCTTACCAAACAAATCCTCCTACATCTATATATAAACGCTGGTTCATCAAGAATACGCAAGAAAAGCACTTCGAATTGTTGATTCATCGCCAGAGATGGTTTAGAACCAATAGTTCATTATCTAATGGATCTTTCCGTTCTAATACTCTATCCGAGAGTTATCAGTATTTATCAAATCTGTTCCTATCTAACGGAACACTATTGGATCAAATGACAAAGACATTGTTGAGAAAGAGATGGCTTTTCCCGGATGAAATGAAACATTTGATTCATGTAACAGGAGAAAGATTCCCCATTCCTTAGCCGTAAAGATATGTGCCCATTAAAAGGGGATTAAGTGGAACAGAATTGGCCGGATGGTAGAGTCTTGGAAACACTTGTTTCTTCCATCTTCTTGGCCTTAGCTCCATGGAACAATATGCTACTGCTGAAACATGGAAGAATTGAAATCTTAGATCACTATGTGTGGATGATATGAACTGCCTAAACAAGAATTCTTGAACGGCGAAAGAGCCTATTACTCGTTACATCAAACAATTTCTACTAATGAAACCATGTCAATCCATCGGAAAATACGCATGTCCGCTGAAATGGT